CAACTATTCATTGAAAAGAATTCAGTTCTTACAAGTAAATGCTCAATACCCAAGTAGGCTTACAAATTTGATCATGATCAAGTGCTTTTTGGATTGTCTCATGTCTTTTGATTGGTGTTTATCCCCACAACATCTCGATTTTCTTACATACAAAGTATTTACTTGTTACTAATAAAGTCTAGCCACTGTTCTTCCTTAGATCCCTTATTTCACTCCGATAGTATCATAGATCGGGATCGATGCAGAGGAAATGAATGCATTTCTACACTATAAATAAAATTAAGTAAGTGGAATAGATAGAACATTGGATCATGCCACATCACTTATTCTATTCTACGGGATCTTACGGAGCCTGTTCATGCATGACATGATTCGGGTATGATCATAGAAAAGATTCTCCTCAAGCGAACCTGCCTATCCTCTGCTACATAGGGGGACTTACGTGGTGGTTGGATGCGGAGACACATTTGGTTATGAATTCCAACGTGGCGGATAAAATCATATATCTGCATGGCCCAATTAATAGTTCAAGTCACACACTCCCATAATCCATCCTCTCTTCGGAAAATCCACTTCAACTATTCGTATCAATTAAGAAATACAATACTTCGGAGTTGAAGAGAAGTATCCAAATAACATGTCTTATTTTTTCAATAATCCATATTTGTAGCAATGAATCCATATTTGTAGCAATGAAATAATATTGTTCCTTCCCGATATGATATATGATCAATTACAAATATCTATGATCTGTCTTCTCTATAAAGGACCCGAAATACCTTGCTTACGTATCATTGGAAAGTGCATTAACATAAATACGGCAGTAAGAAGAGGCAATACAAAAGTGTGTAAACTATAAAAACGAGTCAAAGTAGATTGGCCCACACTAGCACTTCCACGTAATAACTCTACCAAAGGCGATCCTATTACAGGAATAGCTTCAGGTACACCTGTCACGATTTTTACTGCCCAATAACCAATTTGGTCCCGAGGTAAGGAATAACCAGTTACACCAAAAGATGCAGTCAATACAGCTAAAACCACACCTGTAACCCAAGTTAATTCGCGGGGTTTTTTAAATCCACCTGTGAGATATACACGAAATACGTGCAGGATCATCATTAGAACCATCATACTTGCTGACCATCGATGAACTGATCGAATTAACCAACCAAAATTGGCCTCAGTCATTATGTATTGAACAGAGGAAAAAGCTTCTGTAACGGTTGGACGATAGTAAAAAGTCATAGCAAAACCTGTAGCTACTTGTACTAAAAAACAAGTAAGTGTGATCCCCCCTAAACAATAAAATATGTTGACATGAGGAGGAACATATTTACTAGTTATATCATCCGCAATCGCCTGAATCTCGAGACGTTCCTCAAACCAATCATATACCTTATTGAGATAGGTAATCCAAAGGAATTCCCCCTCTGAGAACCGTATATGAGAATTTCATCTCGTACGGCTCAAGCGGAAACACACAAATACTGATTTCAACGGATATGTAATAGAAAGTTCAAAACTTCTTAGCCACTTGATTCGATTTGCCCCAAAGATACGAAGTAACAAAAATCCGGAATCTCTTCTTTGTGATGATAATGCCAAAAATATCAAGTTGGCTCATCCATCTTTCTTTATGTTGATCGGTACAGGCCTCTTGAATCTTCTCTTCCCTATTTTTTTATTTGTTATTTGATTTGTTGTTTTTTTGTGCGTAATGCAGATTAACAATAGTTTTGCTATTGATAGGAATTCCCTTGTTGAGACCCTATGAATCAATTGAAACCTCAGATTCATACTAGAACCACGATGATTTAATCAAGCAAAGCCTCAAGCTAAACTCAAAGGTTCTCTGAGTAAGAACCGTTTGATGATCACTTATTCAATGAATGGATGTAATAACTCAACAAAATCTAGAGAAACATTTGTCCTTTGTTCAAACTGAAAGAAGAAAAATCGTTTGATTTAGGAAATACCTATTTGAATTTTTTTTTTGAGTCCGGTTGCGAAGTCTGAATAGTAAATAGTAGGTATGAATCATAGTTCAAATATGTCTTTTCTTGATCTATTCTATATATTCCGTGCTCCAGATACTAGAATAAATATCCGACGAGGTAGAATCATCTTGATAGAGATGACAGGCCCATTTTCTGTATTATCAATAGGATCAATTATAACAAGTCACACACTCATATTCCGGAAATACCGAAACAAATAAATCTCACGGTCGAACTACCAGAATGGTCTAGAAATCCGAGTCTTTCTTAAGTAAAGTAATTTTTTTGATTGAAAAACTAGGACTTTATAGTTCTTATGAACCTAACTCATTGAAATTCCATCCAGTAAAACGGAAGAATTATAAATTTCCAAAATAATAGATAGGAATATCGCAAATAGAGCCATTGCGACCCCCATAAGTGGTGTAGTCCCCCAGCCCGGTGCTACTTTACCATATTCCGAATTCAATGGTTTCAATAAATTCCCTACAGTAGTTCGTCTTGGCCCAGATCTAGAACTACCCTCAACGGTTTGTGTAGCCATAAAATACTATTCCTTGGTTGAGATCTGTTGACTTTGTATACCATTCCGTTGTAGTTGTAAATAAACGATCTTATCGTAGATCCATTGTGATCTTGAAATTATCTAAAAATGGAAACAGCAACCCTAGTCGCCATCTCCATATCTGGTTTACTTGTAAGCTTTACTGGGTACGCCTTATATACCGCTTTTGGGCAACCCTCTCAACAACTAAGAGATCCATTCGAAGAACACGGGGACTAGTTGAAGTAATGAGTCTCCCATATTGGGAGGCTCATTACTTCAATTGAGATAATGAAAAATTATTTCATTTTTTTAGTTTTAGTCGGAACCTTAGGCGGTTCTCGAAAAAAGATAGCGAAAAAAATTATCCCTAAAGTCGAGACTAAAAGGAATGTATAAACCAATGCTTCCATAGATTCGATCGTGGTTTACAATTATAGCTTCCACACCTATTCATTTGGGATCATTTACCATATAAAATAAAGAAAAGTAAAGAGTCAAAGAATAAATGGTGATTCAAATCAAGATTTCTCCGGTACCTTATGTCAAATCAAAAAAAAGAGAGGCGAAAGATACCAGAGCAATGTTGTATCAGACTACTTGTCTCCTTGTAGTTGGATCCCCAATTTTTTGAAATGCTCCAAATTCCACTTGAGCATCCAAATCTGGATCAATACCAGCAAAAACATCTCTGAACAAGGTTCTAGCACCATGCCAAATGTGTCCAAAAAAGAAGAGCAAAGCAAACGTAGCATGCCCAAAAGTGAACCAACCCCTTGGACTGCTACGAAAAACACCATCGGATTTCAAAGTAGCCCGATCTAATTCAAAAATTTCACCTAATTGGGCACGTCTAGCGTATTTTTTTACAGTAGCAGGATCACCATAACTAACTCCATTGAGTTCGCCACCATAGAACTCGACAGTTACACCTACTTGTTCAACACTATACTTTGATTCTGCCCTTCTAAAAGGAACATCGGCTCTCACAATTCCGTCTCCATCTACTAAAACTACCGGAAATGTTTCAAAAAAAGTAGGCATACGACGTACAAAAAGCTCGCGCCCTTCTTTATCTCTAAAGACGGGGTGTCCTAACCATCCAACAGCTATTCCATCCCCGTTGTCCATTGAGCCTGCTCTGAATAATCCCCCTTTTGCCGGATTATTACCAATGTAATCATAAAAAGCTAATTTTTCGGGAATTTTAGACCAAGCTTCCGATAAACTCAGATTTTCGGCTAGTCCGGCGCTAACTCTTCGATATATTTCTTGCTGAAAGTATCCCTGATCCCACTGATAACGAGTGGGACCAAATAATTCGATTGGGGTAGTTGCTGAACCATACCACATAGTTCCAGCAACAACGAAAGCTGCAAAAAAAACAGCAGCGATACTACTAGAAAGCACAGTTTCAATATTTCCCATACGTAATCCTTTGTATAGACGTTGAGGCGGACGGACACTAAGATGGAATAGACCTGCTAATATGCCCAATGTACCCGCTGCAATATGATGAGAGGCTATTCCTCCCGGAACAAAAGGATCAAAACCTTCCGCGCCCCACGCTGGATTTACAGATTGTACTTTTCCAGTTAGTCCATAAGGATCGGATACCCATATTCCAGGACCATACAAACCTGTTACATGAAATGCGCCAAAGCCAAAGCAAGCCACCCCTGAGAGAAATAAATGAATTCCAAAGATCTTGGGCAAATCCAAAGAAGGTTTTCCCGTACGCTCATCACAGAATATTTCTAGATCCCAATACACCCAATGCCAGATAGCTGCCAAGAAGCACAAGCCAGAAAACACAATATGTGCCCCTGCAACACCTTCATAACTCCAAATACCCGGATTCGTTATAGTTCCTCCTGAAATACTCCAACCACCCCACGAATTGGTTATTCCTAAACGAGTCATGAAGGGTATAACGAACATACCTTGTCTCCACATTGGATCAAGAACAGGGTCAGAGGGATCAAAAACCGCTAATTCGTATAGAGCCATCGAACCGGCCCAACCAGAAACTAGAGCTGTATGCATTATATGGACAGAAAGCAATCGACCGGGATCATTCAATACGACAGTATGAACACGATACCAAGGCAAACCCATGGAAATACCCCTTTATCAAAAATAAATAGACACTATGTCACCTTATTTTATCGCATTGGAAAGGACTATACTATGTACCTAAGTACCTAACCTTTTCAGCGGATTCTGTATGAGAAAGAGTTAATATTTATTCCGTTCCATTGAAAATAACGGAACAATTCTGTTCATAAGAACAAAGAGAAGCAGATCTATTCTATACCCGATAAGTACCAATACGCAATGGGAGAATTGGTCCCATTTTGTGGGAACGAATGCATAGATACTTGTTTATCATTCGAACGATCGATTGCTCCGTTCGTTAAAATTTTTCTTTATTCATTCTATCTTACTTTATAAATCTTCCAATCAATCTATCTAGAAAATAGAATAAAGAGAAAAAAGGATGAAGACAATAAACCCATTGTTACGTTTCCATATTAAAGTGAAGTATAGTACTTAATTTTTTTTTCTTTAATTTAATGCCCATTGGTGTTCCAAAAGTACCTTTTCGGAGTCCTGGAGAGGAAGATGCAGTTTGGGTTGACGTATAGTGCGACTTGTCAGACATATTGGGTCATATGGGATTTACCCGTTCTCTCCCCCGATCGAGATATCCTCTGTTTCTCCCAAGAAATATTGTATTGAGATTGAGTGAACCATCAATCATTTGGAGCGTGAAGTACAATTAGATCAATTTATATTGGGGATCAATTTTATCAATTAGAAGAATTTATGGTTGACTTGGACTGATAAAATAAAGTCTCCAGGCTCCGCTCAGAAAATACCAAATTGGTAACAAATTGATAATATATGTACGATTACCACTTATATCATAAACGATTCTTATACTTACTATAGGAGCGATCTCAAACTGCCAACCAATGGAGTAGTATGATGAATACATCGAATAGTTTGGAGAAGACATGAAACAAATTGAAAAAGAAGTCGTAACAAAAAAAAGTGGTACTGAGATCATTTGCCCTATATGTACAAATGGAATTCGGGCATATCTTTTCCCGGAGTAGAACAAACATGAACCTAAAAAAATTGAAAGGGCCCATTCAGTAACAATAAAATGACATCGTGATTTGAATCTCGATGAAACAATACATCAATGAGAGGTTAGTTCAATAATTTCAGTAAATTCTTTTTTTTTATAGGTAAGGGAACAAAAACTCATCTTATGTTTTTTGAAAAATAGAAGAAGAAAACCCCCTTCATTAGAAAAACAAAACAGAAACCTGTTACAGAAAAAAAAAAGAAATAGAACTGGAATCGACACATTGATTCTTTTTTTTTCGCAATTTTTTTTTTGAACCGTATGCATCCAAAGGTGCACGTACGGTTCCTAAGGGAACCAATTTTGTCCTAATCAACCGACTTTATCGAGAAAGATTACTTTTTTTAGGACAAGAAGTTGATAGCGAGATCTCGAATCAACTTGTTGGTCTCATGGTATATCTCAGTATAGAAGATGATACTAGGGATCTTTATTTATTTATAAACTCTCCCGGCGGATGGGTAATACCCGGAATAGCCATTTATGATACTATGCAATTTGTGCCACCCGATGTGCATACAATATGCATGGGATTAGCCGCTTCAATGGGATCTTTCATTCTGGTCGGAGGAGAAATTACCAAACGTCTAGCATTCCCTCACGCTTGGCGCCAATGAGTTTTTTTATTTGAAAAAAAAAAGGAAGACTATGCCTTCCCATATTGAATATTAATAATAAGTAATAATAGCATGGCACTTCGAGTTCGATATGAGCAAACCATTATTGTTTTTTTCATAACATGAGATTTTATGTCGAGATAGTAGTATGAAACAGAGGTCATTTCGGATTTGATCTTATGTGTCGGGGGTACATTTCAGCGTCACAAACCATTCTTTTCCACACCAGAATTTTCTTTCTGATATTTATGTTATGAAAGAAAAAGTACAAAAATGAAAAAAAAAAGATCATTTTTTTCCTTATTTGATCGTATCAGAAAGGAACTTTGGGATTGCTAAATCACAGACAAAATAAATATATAAAGCAACAGAACCATCATAGTATTTTTTTTACTCCTACGAAAGGAAGGGTGGTAAATGGATCATTCAACGATCTGGATCGGATGGATTCTATTTCTTTCTTCAATAGAATAGAAGAGAAGAAAAAGAAAAAGTAAATTCCATTGTAGAGCCGTATGCACAAAAGATGCCTGTATGGTTGTACAATTCTATTTTTTTTCTTATATTTTTTTTATCCCTTACTTTAGCCCAATCGTGCAAGATAGAAGAACCGTTCATGATGTTATATCAATATCATCAGGGTTATGATTCACCAACCTGCTAGTTCTTTTTATGAAGCACAAGCAGGCGAATTTATCCTGGAAGCGGAAGAACTACTGAAACTTCGCGAAACCCTCACAAAGGTTTATGTACAAAGAACGGGTAATCCTTTATGGGTTGTATCCGAAGACATGGAAAGAGATGTTTTTATGTCAGCAACAGAAGCCCAAGTTCATGGCATTGTTGATCTTGTAGCGGTCGAAAATGAAAATACTAGGGATTTCATGTAAATCCATTTCAAACCATAATTCGAATTTTCTGCGATTTGATATTTGATATTGAATAGAAAAAAAAATTCATGATCATCAATCATCAGGTTAAGATCGATCTAAACCAACCCATTCCATTCTAGAATTCTATACTATATATACATACGACATGCCAACTATTAAACAACTTATTAGAAACACAAGACAGCCAATAAGAAATGTCACGAGATCCCCCGCTCTTAGAGGATGTCCTCAGCGTCGAGGAACATGCACTAGGGTGTATGTGCGACTCGTTCAGATCATGAGTTCGAACAAATGAGACAATTTTACAGTATCAGTGACCAGTACCAATGAATAGGATAGATAGAGAAGATCTATCATATACCTATATTGTGTTTGGAATTTATGGTTTACATTGGTGCAAATCCAATCACCTAGATTTGAGATGAAAAGCAATTCCCCATTGGGGGCAAATGGTTATCCATTAAGCGGAGGAAATGGTATTATAAGAAGCAAAAAGGTTATACTCCTATTCTTGAAAGAACGGACTAAGAGGGTCAGCTACCTAGCCAACTTTCATAATTAAATGCCGTCACTGTATGGATAACTCTTATTGTGAAAAGAACTATTACTGTATAATTGATGGGTAGAGCCAAAGAATGTGAACTATACAAGTTAACAATAACATTTGATAAAATGAAAGAAGAGGCTCCGGTGTATAGAGAGGACCTCACCGTTTAAAAAAAAAGTAACCATAGAAACGATGGAACCCACTATTTTTTTTATTTGGTATCGTTAGAATTTCTTATTTCCAGGTGAAATGCCTGGAAGGAATAAAAAATCGTGGTTGGGGAAAGTCATAGTAGCAAAAGCCATTGGAATTTATATTTTATATATCGGAATAATCCGTTTTGTTATTAATTGACGGGGGGTAAAGGATGACTGAAAGAAGAGAAATCAATTAGTTATTCATTAAGGTTTAATTTGATTCAATGACCAGAGTTAGACGAGGATATACAGCTCGGAAACGTCGAACAAAAATTTGTTTATTTGCATCAACCTTTATTGGGGCTCATTCAAGACTTACTCGAACGACTACTCAACAGAAAATGAGAGCTTTGGTTTCCTCTCATCGAGATAGAGGCAGGCAAAAGAGGGATTTTCGTAGTTTGTGGATCACTCGAATAAATGCAGTAATTCGTGAGAATAAGATATTCTATAATTATAGTAGATTAATACCAAATCTGTACAAGAAGCAATTGCTTCTTAATCGTAAAATACTTGCGCAAATATCTATATCAAATAAGAATTGTCTTTACATGATTTCCAATAAGATTATCAAATAAAGGATATGATATTATAAAAAATAATACAGAAATGATTGAAATTGAAACAGAATTCCCCGGAGAATGAACTCCGGGAAGATAGAATAAAAAAAATTAAGTAAGATAAGTAGTAGGAATGAACGAACATGTTTCAATAAAAAAAAAGATTTCTTCTTCCCCCATTTGTTATTTCTTATAACACAAGAAAAAAATCGGGATTCTAGGCCTTTTGAACAAAACATCAATCTGAGCTTGAGTTCCGATTGGAGTTTTGAGTCAATTGAGGAGTATGTTTACTTATTTCTGGTTCTAGGACCAGTAGTTCTGGGGATCGACTCGGCTCTCTCAAATTGTTTCTCATTATTAAGAAAAGGTAACAAAGATAAAATACGAGCTTGTTTTATAGCAATAGTAATTAATCGTTGTTGTTTCAAGGTCAATTTATTCACCCGTCTAGATAATATTTTTCCTTGTTCACTAATAAATCGACTAATTAAACTCATGTTTCTATAATCGATTCGATCCCCCGATCCAATTGGGGACAAACGCCTACGAAAGGATCGCTTGTATTTACGAAAAGGTTGCTTGGATTTATCCATGGTTTATTCCTTATCTCTAAAATTCTATTTCTTTATTCATTTCAGATCTGACCGAAATAGGCTTTGATTCGCATCGTTTATATTATACATATCATATATAACACACATCATATGTATATGTATAGTATATATATATATGAAAATTAAATCGGGTTTGATTTGTATTGTATATATTATGTATATTATATATGTTATATTATATTGTTATATTATATGTGTTATATTAGTATATATTATGTATATTATATATGTTATATTATATGTGTTAAGTTAAATATGTTAACTTAAATATGTTAAGTTCTTCCTCTTCCTGTTCCTTGGAAAGATCGCGCACACGTTCCATCTATTTCTTTATTTCCCCATGAATCGTATGCTTGTGACAATAGTGCCAAAATTTTCTCAATTCTAATCGACTGGATGTATTGTGTCGATTCTTTTGAGTAATATATCTAGAAATACCCGGCTTTTCTTTATTGACACCATTTCGGACACAACTGGTACATTCCAAAATAACTCTGACTCTGACATCTTTACCCTTGGCCATGAACCCCCTTTTGATTTGGATCGACTTAACTTCTTCTATTTTCGACCCGAACTGAAGAAGAATAAAAGAACAAAAAAATAAATAAGAAAATCAATAGAAGTTACTAACTTGAAATTAAATTTTCATTTCTAAAGCTAAAGATTTCGTTGTGTTGTATGTGTTGTAATTATATAATTACAATTAATATTAATAGAGTAATAGTAATAATTAATAATAAAGTAATAATTAAGTAATACAATTTCTTTCTAACTATCAATTATTCCTATCTTAAATCCCAATATTTCATTTAAGTATCTTCTTTCTATGCTATGATTTCGTGGATCCTGCCCTAGATCTGGATACACATTTCCGTTTCTGTTCCCCAAAATTCGATCTTAGATTCACCAGATTTTTGTCGAGGTTCAATACAATACACTTTTTCTTTTTTTTTCCTTCCTATCCTCCTATCCTAAAGAACTGAAAAAAAAAGGAAGGGGCGAAATTTTAGTCACGTCACGTAGAATTGTATCCCTAATTTTCTTCATTTCTTCGCATATTAATAACTAGAATTAAAAAAAAGGGAATGACAAGGCATCTGGGAATAAACGATTAATTTCTATCAATAGACCTGCTAAAGACCCAAACCATAGAGTAGTTAGCACAGGTGCCACGGAAAGATATGTTTTTATATCTCGCATTGAAAATCCTCCTTCTTTATTGTAATACATATATGTATGGTCAGATGTTGTAGTTCAAGATCATTTGTATTTTTTTTACTTTACGCGGAATTCCTAACTAAAATAGATATGTACAATGAATCAATAGATGAGATTTTCCTGTCCCTAAAAAAGAAAAAGATGACCCCTTCTTCCTGAGCATTTCCGATAAATTTTTATTATTTTTTTTTATACGTTAGGTTTCAGATGTATAAAATTATTTTATTATATGAAACCAAAGAAATGACAAGAAAATTGTATATAGATAGAGGGGAAAATAACAATGTGGAAAACAAGACAGGGATTTTGTACAATGACACTGTACAAGAACTATAAAAAGGGATGTAGCGCAGCTTGGTAGCGCGTTTGTTTTGGGTACAAAATGTCACGGGTTCAAATCCTGTCATCCCTACCTATTACTTCTCTTATGGGCAGTAACGAGGGATTAATTAAGATCGATTGAAATTGGACATAATTTTTCATTTTTGCATGCTATACGTATGCAAGATATGTTTGGGGGTAAAAAAACCTTTTCTTTACACTACAGTCGTATCTCCTGTAATAAGAAAGCGCTCTTAGTTCAGTTCGGTAGAACGCGGGTCTCCAAAACCCGATGTCGTAGGTTCAAATCCTGCAGAGCGTGATTCCGTTTATGTTATGTCGAATCACAATAAAAAAACTTAACAAAAAAAAGTTTAATTGAAACTTGAATTTGACCTCCCGCAGGGAGGAGGTCAATCAAAAAAAAATAAATGTTACTCAATCAAAGGTCCAACTGATCACCACGTCTGTATTGTAAATATGCAGTTACGAATAATCCCGCCAAAGTAATAGGAATTAGACCTAAGACGATTCCAAATAGAAAAACTTCAATCATTTCGGTTTTTTGAGGGGATAAAAAGATGGGTAAGATCTATCCCTAAATATTAATCTGAATTATCCGTGAATCTCAATAACCAAGAATTGGCAATTGATGTGGAAAGGAACCATGGAACACCTGGAATCTCAGAGAAATATTCATTTTTATGAATTGTTCATTCAATTCATTTCAAATAAGTCGTATCTTATTCAAACCAATCAATAGAGCTGGGGTTATAGTTAAAGCAGCCAGTAGAAAACCGAAATAACTAGTTATAGTAGGCATGAAAGAGCTAAATTAGATATGTTCTTTTGTTACATATGTTGATAAAACACTTACCTAAGTTTCAATTTTCCCAGATACAACAGTAACGGTAAGAAAAAACCAATTGACAGGATTAGTTTAGTTCAATTGAAAGTTCTTGATTCATCAGCTGTGACATCGATCGGTCCTGTGATTCCGAATCGACAGATTCATTGTGCAATTCGTGAGTTGAGTAAAGTAATAGTAATAAGAACTGTGTCGTGTAACTTCATTCAAAAATGAAATTATATTTAAGTAATTTTGGAATAAAATAAAAAAATTGGATTTGAAAAGAACTTCAATTTTGATCATTTCTTTTCTTTTTCAATAAAAAGGATCTAATCCATTTTGGGACGAACGACCTGATATTACCTTTTACTTATTTTTTTTTAACTCATTGGATTCAGTACATTAATAGGTTGGTTAATTGCCCATAATATCTCGAATGAGAAGAAAAAAAGTGCCCTACGATATATCGAAACGATCTATCAAAAAAATAAAACCTTTACTTTCATTTTTATTCTTTTTGGGGGGTCCAACGCGATTCAAAGACGAACAACTTCCATTATCCTTTTAGGTTCTATATTCTGTCTTTCCATATCATGGAGTTCCATACTTGTAGTTCGGTCAAGAAAGAACCTTTGTTTTGCATCTAATGCAACCGTTGTTGCATCACGAATATTGATTGTTCCAACTATGTTCTCTTTCTTTCATTAAATATTATCTATTCTTGTATTTTGTATTTATTATAGTATATTTATTTTATTATATTATAGTATATTTCGACCAACCAATTACTTGAAATGAAATGAAAGATTCGAACAAAAAAAAACTTTTAACCAAAAAAAGGGTTTATAGATTTCGCATATAATTGAAATGTGTGAATATGATAATATCTTTCATGAATTATGAATTATTAGAACCCATTGATTCACACTTTTCTAAGATCTTTACTTTCTATTACGAAGCCAATAATGGAAACACCTTA